GTATGTATATTGGACTTTTTGAGACAATTATAGATCCTGGGAGACAATTCTGATTGGTCAATAAAAATGGATTTCCATGCTATTTCTTTTTTCTTTTTCTTTAGTTTAGCAACCCTATCGTGAAAAGTCAAATAGGGTAAAGAAACTTTGTATTGATTGTTCTCTAAATGTAAGTTTTCTTCTGCCGACTGGAGAAAGGGAATAAATAAATCAATCAAATTCCGGGAGGCTTCATGAAGTGCTTCTTTAGGAGTTAAACCTCCATTTGTCCATATTTCTAGAAAAAGGATCTCTTGTTTTTCATTTCCATTTCCATAAGAATGAATACTATGATTCGCGTTTCGAACAGGCATGAATATAGCATCTATAGGATAACTTCCGTCTTGAAAGTTATTTGGTGTTTTTATATTATATCCTCGATTCCTTTCAATTTGTAATCCAATACAAAAATCAGTTGGTTCCGTTAGGTTAGCTATATGCTGCGTATTATCAACGATTTCCACAGAAGGTGGTAAGAGGATGTCTTGAGCAGTTACATATCCAGGACCTTTGACACAAATAAGCGCGTCACGAGTTCCATATAGATTACTTCTCAATACAATTTCTTTCAAATTCATTAAAATTTCATGTACTGATTCTTGAATACCTACTATGGTAGAATATTCATGCGGGATTTTCTCAGATTTTGCGCGTGTAATACATGTTCCTTCGATTTCTCCAAGCAAAGCTCTTCGCATCGCAATGCCTATTGTGTCGGCTTGCCCTTTCATAAGTGGAGACAGAATAAAGCGTCCATAATAAAGACGCTTACTGTCTGCTCTTGATTCAACACATTTCCACTGTAGTGTCCGAGTAGATACTTTTAATTTCTCTCGAACCATAGTAATATTATTTGTCAGATTTTTGAGTCATTTATTTCTCTTGAAATCTCTTCAATGTTTATTTCTACACTCGCCTTTTTTTAGGGGGTCTGCAGCCATTATGTGGCATAGGGGTTACATCCCTTACGAAACTTAAAAGTATACCACTTCGACGAATAGCGCGTAATGCTGCATCTCTTCCGAGACCCGGACCTTTTATCATGACTTCTGCTCGTTGCATACCTTGATCTGTTACTGCTCGAATAGCATTTCCTGCTGCAGTTTGAGCAGCAAAAGGTGTCCCTCTTCTTGTACCCCTGAATCCACAAGTACCGGCGGAGGACCAAGAAATAACCCGACCCCGTACATCTGTAACTGTCACAATGGTGTTGTTGAAACTTGCTTGAACATGAATAACGCCCTTTGGTATTCGCCGTGCACTTTTACGTGAACCCACACGTCCAGTCCTACGTGAACCGCTTCTTGGTATAGATTTTGCCATATTTTATCATTTCCAAAATATAAGTCAGAGATATATGGATATATCCATTTCATGTCAAAACGGATCTTTTATTTTGATTTGTTCATCGGTTCCTTTAGAGAGTCCCTTTTCGAAAGATTATCCTTGTCTTTGTTTATGTCTCGGGTTGGAACAAATTACTATAATGCGTCCCCTTCTACGGATCAGTCGGCATTTTTCACAAATTTTACGAATGGAGGCTCTTATTTTCATAATTGTTATTCCTTAACTGAATTTCGAATCTACTTTACTGATTGGAAGAAAATAAGTTTCTTGAAATTTTTGAACCGTGAATTGGATCCTCATGAAAGGAATCTTGAAAAACCACCGAACCATTCGAATCTTTGTTGTGGGGTCTAGAAATTCTGCGCCCCCCCCCCCCGTTTGAATCATAACGACTTACTTAAATTTTGATTCTATCTCCTGGTAGTATATGTATAAAAGAGTGTCGGATCCTTCCTGAAACAGAACTTAGAATCTGACTTCATTATTTAAACGAACCCCGAACATACCATTGTGAAGTGATTCAGTAATTAAACCTTCATGAATCCATTTTTCTTCTTTTATTCCAGACAAACCCTCCTTGAAGTATCAACTAATGTAGGAAGGCGTGATATTAGACAACTTGGCTTTTTATTCGTTTTTTTCACAAACAGGAAGTTACAGATACAATTCGGATAGCAGAAAATTTACCATATATAGCACAAAATTTCTCCGCCGATTCCTTCTAGCCGAGCTGCTCGGTCTGTCATTATACCCCGAGAAGTAGAGAGAATTACAATCCCCATCCCGTCTAAAATTCTGGGAATTCGTTGATAGTTAGAATAGATTCGGAGACCAGGTCGACTTATTCGTTTTAAATTTAAAAGAGTTCTATATGGTCCTTTCCTATTCCTTCTATGTCGTAGGGTTAAAACAAAAAAATATTTGTTATTTTCTACAAGTTTCCTTACGTTTTCGAGAAAACCCTCTTGTAAAAGTATTTTAACAATGTTTTGGGTCATGTTAGTAGATGCTATTCGAACCGTTCCCTTTCGATCCATGTCAGCATTTCGTATAGAAGTTATTATGTCAGCAATAGTGTCCTTACCCATGATAAACTAAAATTATTGTTGCTTCCGAATTTGGATATAATCAGCATGTTCTTTTTTTATAAAAATTATTAAAGAAAATTCTTAAAAGTATATGCGTGAGACATAATCTACTAAATCTATTAATTTATCTATTTTATTTAAATACTATCACTATCTCACGGTCTCATATTATAATACCTCAGGCGCTAATGAAACTATTTTAGTAAAATTTAACTGTCTCAATTCCCGGGCGATCGCGCCAAAAACTCGGGTTCCTTTTGGATTTCCTTCTTGATCAATGACAACTGCAGCATTGTCATCATATCGTATTATTATACCGTTATCTCGTTTGAGTTCTTTACAAGTACGTACAATTACAGCTCTGATCACTTCTGATCTTTCTAGAGGCGTATTTGGTACTGCTTCTTTTATCACAGCAACAATAACATCACCAATATGAGCATATCGGCGATTACTAGCTCCTATTATTCGAATACACATCAAATCTCGTGCCCCGCTATTGTCTGCTACATTCAAATGGGTTTGAGGTTGAATCATATCGTTTTTTTTTTATCTGTTTTTTTAATGTAAAATAAAGCAAAGGACGAAGTAAAAAAAAAAAAAAAGAAAGAAAACCCTGCAATTGTTTTTTTTATACACAAGACTTCTTTCCTTTGGTTCTACATTTCTATCCAGAAATAATGAATTGAGTTCTTATAGGCATTTTGGACGCCGCTATTGAAATAGCCCTTCGAGCTATATTTTCGGCTACTCCACCCATTTCATAAAGTATTCTACCCGGTTTAACAACAGCTATCCAATATTCTGGGGATCCTTTCCCTGAACCCATACGGGTTTCCGTGGGTCTTACTGTAACTGGTTTGTCTGGAAATATACGTACCCATATTTTTCCGCCACGGCGTACATTTCGTGTCATTGCTCGGCGCCCTGCTTCGATTTGTCTAGATGTAATCCAAGCGGGTTCAAGTGCTTGAAGAGCATATCTACCGAAACAAATATGATTACCTCGATAAGATATTCCTTTCATTCTTCCTCTATGTTGTTTACGAAATCTTGTTCTTTTTGGGTTATAGTTGATGGTTCTTTTTCAATTCCATCTCTACTACAGAACTGGACATGAGAGTTTCTTCTCATCCAGCTCCTCGCGAATGAAACGACTAAAACAGATTTTCTCAAGATATACATGTGTTTAATGAATAATATGCTGAATCATAGGATTCTTTGAAATTGCATCTAATTAATCAATTCGTTAATCTATTCGAAATTTGTTTAGCGTGTTTCGATATTATTTAATAAAACATGTATTCTATTTCTAGATAATGTCAATGTCTTTTTTTATAACGTTATCGTTATAAAAAAATCTTTCTTTTGTTTTTCCTTTTATCATATGGGATCGACAAAAATGTATCAATCTAATAAAAAAGAACTTTCGCGGGCGAATATTTACTCTTTCCATATCTATTTCAGTTATAGGGTTAGTTCATGACCTCTCAAAATAAAAGAATAAAAGAGGAGGTACCTGGTTTGTTCCGCCATCCCACCCAATGAATCATTAAGATTCATTTTCAATAGAATCTTCTGCATTCACGGGTTATATCGTTCCCATTGCTTCTCGATTAATGGTTAGGTCTGAATTTTCCGGCGGAGTCCTTTTTTCTTAAGTCAATTTTCTCAGTCTTTATTGGCTCGAGGCTCTTGATTTTTTTGTTCTATAAGCGGATTCATCTAATTATGCATGAATCATTATTGAATTTATGCTTTATTACACTGCGTTTTATGAGATGACTCATCGACCTTACATATTGGAATCATATATCATTGATATTTCCGTTCTATCTTTCTCTCATCCTTCCACTTATCCGCATACTTTTTTCTATTTTGCTTTCCGACTTAGAACTTCACAACTAATAATCCGATTGGTTTTTTTATCTTTATGCAAAAAAAGATTTCAGTTGCTACAATGATATGTCCAATATATTATATCTTTATCTTGACTGGTTCTTTGGATCCAGATAATGCGAAGCAATGAGTTGGTTATTAGTGCTATAGTTATTAGTTCATACTCTGGGACCTGGTCCGTTTTTTTGAATCCTAGCCCTAAAAAAACCAACGAGTCACACACTAAGCATAGCAATTATATAAAATGATCAATCGGATTTTTATTGAACCCTCTAGAATTGCAGAATTGCTTTTTTTTTTTGTTTTGCTTGAACATAAAAAGAATAAAAGAAAAGAATAAAAGGGTTTTTCTTTTTTTGTCCATTACTGGGTATAATGTAAAAACACGTAAAGTCTTATTATTCTTCGTCTACAAATATCCAAATTTTGATTCCTAATACCCCGTATATAGTTCGAACTGTATAGGAACAATAATCGATTTTAGCTCCAATGGTTTGTAGAGGAACCCTACCTTCTCTGATCCATTCGACGCGTGCAATTTCTTTTCCGTCGATACGTCCCGCAATTTGTACTTGAATTCCTTTTGTATTCGCCAGCTCGGTTAATTCAATAGCTTTTTTCATTGCT